GGAGAAAAAAGAATTTTCTGCTTGATGCCGCTTACTAGATTTCTCGTTTGTTAATTTCCTCTCTTGGTGGGAGGGAGATAAGGATATCTCGTCTTAACAATGAATCAAATGAAAGTGAAAGAAATCGAATTTCACACCTTTTTCCTTTTCTGACGGACCAATCATTCCCTGAAAAAATCCTCCTCTTCCTTATTATTTCTATTTTTTGTATTTATTACTTTTTTTCTTTGTTATTTCGAAATTTCTAAATAAAATTCGAAATACTAAATAATCTAACCTAAAATAATAGAAATAAATTCAATTGAAATAATTCAAAAAAAAAAATACTACTACTAGATTTCTAATGTCGATTCTAATGAATAATTCGTCAATGACGAATAAAAAACAATTCTATGCAATTCTGAAAGGGGGAAAGATCCCTCGGCTAGAATCATTCGATTATATTGACAATTTCAAAAAACGGGTCATACTATGATCATAGTATGATGGCCGTTGGTCAAGCAGGCCCCCATCGTCTAGTGGTTTAGGACATCTCTCTTTCAAGGAGGCAGCGGGGATTCGAATTCCCCTGGGGGTAGGGTACTACGAAAGGAAGTTGATCATGGATTACCAATAAGTCGAAAATTGATTCTTCCTGGGTCGATGCCCGAGCGGTTAATGGGGACGGACTGTAAATTCGTTGGCAATATGTCTACGCTGGTTCAAATCCAGCTCGGCCCAATAATTCGCCAATTCGCCATGAGATGATATAACCCCCTTTGTACTTCAGAAATACCCGATCCGGAGATAAAAAAGAATCAAATTTTCTGCTAGATCCCGTATTTCCCTGGGATTGTAGTTCAATTGGTCAGAGCACCGCCCTGTCAAGGCGGAAGCTGCGGGTTCGAGCCCCGTCAGTCCCGACGGATCCAATAAATATATCAAAAAATCTCTCCCTTTTTATGAAGGGGACCGGGGGAAGAATTCCATTGTCAAAGCAAAGGGGAAATCCTTATTTCTTTTTTCTTTCCTTTTGGTAGGAGAAAGACATATGCGGTTGGATTAGTACGATTATTGGTAGCATTATAGTCAGTAGTCCAAGAAATGCTGGCCTTTTCGATTGCCCCCGATGCATGTAATGGAATCGAGTACTATATTTTTTTGAGGCGCGCATACACAAAAGGAATTCCTTTCTTGTCCAATACAAAATTGAATATAAGAAAATACTTTCCAGAAAAAACAAAAAAAAAAAAACAATTTATTTTTCTGGCTACGGATTTATGGAACCTGACTTACTAGTTTGAAGTTGAAAAATAGATTTCATGCAAAATGCACACTGAACTTTTGGTATAGGTGTCCCGGTGCTAATAATCTACGAAGAAAGGAGGGGGAAGGGCAGATCAACCAAGGATCCTACTCCTCTTAGAAAGGCGAATGAATCATTTTTCCTATTTTTCATTTTGTTTTAAGGCCCCATCGACGAAAGAACAAATCGGAAAATAGTAAATTTGATGAATATTCATTTTATATGGTCTCATCTTTATCACACTTCTTTGTCTTCCAAGTCAAAGTTTCGTTCTAAACTCCTTTCTTTTTCCATTTAGCTTTTATTGTTTGTTTGGGTTTGTAACTATGTGACCACTGGAAGTGGAAGAGCTATTTGATGAGACTTCATCAGATGATTGTACAAGAAGGAACTAGATAGATTAGAGAGAAAAAAAGAACAGATAAAAAAAAATGATAAATAAATAAAGAAATTTTGGGTTGGGTCAGCAATCCAAGTTTGGGGCGGTATGGATAAAAGAACTTCCTATGTTATACTATTCAATTCTCGACGACGAATTTATTTGATAGTTCAGATATTGTTATTCATGATATTGATCTGATTCAAGATCATCGAGAGGTAATATTCATTCATTGAATTTACAGGCCAAAGATTTATCATCTCTATGGGATTAAATCCCGAGTTATTGCGAAGTAAAAAACCGATGAGATTATGGAAGTAAATATTCTTGCATTTATTGCTACTGCACTATTTATTCTAGTTCCTACCGCTTTTCTACTTATCATTTATGTAAAAACAGTCAGTCAAAACGATTAATTATTAACTAATTTGAATGAAACTTGACTTCTGAGTTCTTAGCCAAAATTGACGAAATAAAATGAAAAAGATTCCAATTTCATGTCTTAAATGAAATGAGTGGACTAGAATAGGCAGTATTCTAATAAATAGATAGTATGGTAGAAAGATTCATCTATTTCTTTCTACCATACTATTTATTAGTTAGATTCTTGTTATAAAGCTGCCCCCTGGAATAAAATAAAGATAGAGGCTGCATTTGATATGGATCTATATATCAATCTACAATATTATCTTGATATATGTGAATATCAATTCCATATATGGGATTGACATAGCATCCAATTCCATTTCTTTGCTATATCTATTTGTTCTGATCAATCTGAATTACTCCTATGTCTTATAGTTTGAATTACTATATTTTTGATTTCCAATATGAATCTCGGTATCTATTGAGAGAATCAAATGAATGAAGCAAAAGCGATAGATATAGGCATATTCAAAAAATCACGTAGTAATCTTTTTTTTAAACATTCCCAAGAAGTAAACCATTGACAGTAGTTCCACGGGCATCGAAAAGAAAGAGTAAACCTCACTGATTTTTAACGCCTGAACCATGATATGAAATAAGTCGATAAAGTCTAAATCCAATTTCAAAAATTCGAAAGCGGCGCAATATGTGACTCACCTGACGATCTTATTCTAAATAGTATCTCGTTAGACAACCACTATGTTTATATCCTTTCTTTCTCATACAAAGTGCGTATACACTAAACAAAACCACTTCTTTAAAGAGAGAAACAAATAAAAAAAGGGTCCGGCCCTCCTCAGTATCACCTAGGAAAAGGCCATTGATTGGAATAGAAAATTTAGGAAGAATTAGGTTCGAATAAATTTCCCGGGATCCTCTTCCTTTCGAACTACAAACATGGGAATCGTTGAAATAGCTCTTTGATTGAAAGAGGATGATTCCTATAATACATTACTCCAGTCGAGTCCAATGGAATTTCAAAATGAAGATATTTTTATTTTGTTCCAAACGTGTTGCAGAACCATCTAGAAAGCAATTGATATTGATACAGTTTGCTTCCTTAACTCAATTAGCAGAACCCCTAGAGTCCACTCCTTCCCCACACTACGAGTGAAAGGGAAAAAGTAAAGACTACCATTAAAGCAGCCCAAGCAAGACTTACTATATCCATATGAATTATGTCCCCTATCTCTATAAATATAAAGGAATTGTTCCATTATTCCTCACTAATAATAGTAGAATCAATGGCGCAGAGTCAAAAAGAACGAAGACTATTAATAAACCAATCCAATAAATTCGCTCATTTTATAAGAAATTTCTATATGATTTATAATCGGGAAAGATTAAACCCAAGCAAAATCCGCAGTAACATCTCAAGGGAATGTTACTAATGGAACATATAGGAATAATAGGTCCTATTCTTTTTTTGTTGACCCTCATTTGAATTGATTGGATGCTTGAGCACTGAGATATTTTCGTGAGTTCCTCGTATATAATAAAGTATCTTCCGTCCCCTTCCACAACTATTTCGATTTCCTATCGGGCTCTCCAAGGTCCAGTCATTATACAATGGATTAATAATATAAAATTTTAATTTGTAGTAGAAGGTAATTGCGAAGTCTTGATAGCCCCTCGAGCATTCGAATATTTACTTGATAAGCCTAAATATGCAATGCAAGGATATTTACAATTTTTTAGAAAAACACCCAGACCAAAACAAGTATCAACAGTCTGCTTTCTCTGCTTCTGCTGGCGAATCATTCGGCGGGTTATATCAACAGAAGAAAAAAAGAGATTTCAAGTTTTTTGTTGATCAGGCGACACCCGGATTTGAACTGGGGAAAAAAGGATTTGCAGTCCTCTGCCTTACCACTCGGCCATGTCGCCAAAATGCTACAAATACAAAATAGATGAAAACTTTCCCGGATTACTGAACTGCTTTTTTATTGTACTTACACCTTGAGTTCTGTTTTCCTTAATTTTTCCTAAAAGTCAAAGAAATCCTAATCCTTCTTCCCTTTTGATTGGGTTTGATTCATCCTTTCAATTTTGATTGAGTCTATCTCAAAATTCATAATGTTCAAAACTTTCTCTTACCTTTCTATTGAAAAATCAAATGTGGATTTTCAGTCGCAAAATACAAAATTCAACTTTCTGAAAATAGGACCCAGTAACTATTGACTTAGAATGCATGAATGATTCTTGGATTTGAATCTCCAAATTTTGGTTTCCTAATGACATAAGAAAATACAACTTGATATATGATATATAACTAATCAGTTCAGTATGGATTTTTTCAATCAAAAAATCCTTCTCAATTTTAATTATTAATAATAATTATAACAACAATTATCAGTATATGTAAACCCCCCAAGATAAATTGTTAGACGGATATATATTCTTTATATATGTTCCCGCTATAGAATTATCAGATATCAGAAAAGTATCATACTTCAATTTGAATTTTGAATTGAATAGAAAATTGAAATTCTGTTTTCGAAGAGCACAACCTGTGTTGCCCCGAATAGAACATAAAACGACAATAAAACAATAAAAGAGAAGAAAGACAGATATTATAGATATCTCCACACGTGTTTAAGCCATACAAACCTTCTTTTCTTATACACTTCACAATCGTATTCTACTCAAAAATCCGTAAACAAAATATCTCTCTTCTCTGCGAATCATTTTTTGAACAATGAAATCCATAACATAAAAGGGGGTTAAATGCTAAAAAACCGATTCTAATTCTATATATTCTTTCTGATTTTTATGCCTTTATCTCAGCGAAAAGATCAAATGTCCAATCCATTTATTTTTCTGATATTCAAGCAGGTTGGAATATGTATTATCATAATAATGGTAGAAATGGAATCATTTTTCTTTTTATATTCTATACAAAATCCAATA